GTTAATGTAGCTTAATAATAAAGCAAAGCACTGAAAATGCTTAGATGGATTTTTTATCCCATAAACAAAAGGTTTGGTCCTGGCCTTATAATTAGTTGGAGGTAAGATTACACATGCAAACATCCATAAACCGGTGTAAAATCCCTTAAAAAATTATTAAAATTTAAGGAGAGGGTATCAAGCACATAAAATAGCTAAAGACACCTTGCCTAGCCACACCCCCACGGGACTCAGCAGTGATAAATATTAAGCAATGAACGAAAGTTTGACTAAGCTATACCTCTTAGGGTTGGTAAATTTCGTGCCAGCCACCGCGGTCATACGATTAACCCTAACTAATTACTTCCGGCGTAAAACGTGTCAATTAAACAAAAAAAATAAATAGAATTAAAATTCAACTAATATGTGAAAATTCATCGTTAGAACCTAAAAACAATAACGAAAGTAATTCTAATTTTTATAAAACACGATAGCTAAGATCCAAACTGGGATTAGATACCCCACTATGCTTAGCCCTAAACTAAAATAGTTACACAACAAAACTATTTGCCAGAGAACTACTAGCCATAGCTTAAAACTCAAAGGACTTGGCGGTACTTTATATCCATCTAGAGGAGCCTGTTCTATAATCGATACACCCCGCTTTACCTCACCATCCCTTGCTAATTCAGCCTATATACCGCCATCTTCAGCAAACCCTTAAAAGGTCTCAAAGTAAGCAAGAGAACAACCATAAAAACGTTAGGTCAAGGTGTAGCCAATGAGATGGGAAGCAATGGGCTACATTTTCTATATAAGAACATTACGATATCCTTTATGAAACTAAAGGACAAAGGAGGATTTAGTAGTAAATTAAGAATAGAGAGCTTAATTGAATAGAGCAATGAAGTACGCACACACCGCCCGTCACCCTCCTCAAGTTAAATATACTTGATTATAAATAATTACTAGTAACAAATTTATTAGAGGAGATAAGTCGTAACAAGGTAAGCATACTGGAAAGTGTGCTTGGAATAATCACAGTGTAGCTTAACATAAAGCATCTGGCCTACACCCAGAAGAATTCATAAAAATGAACACTTTGAACCAATTCTAGCCCTAACATTCTCTAATTAAATTACCCTGCACTACCAAATAAAACAAAACATTTACCATATAAAAGTATTGGAGAAAGAAATTTGTATAAGGAGCTATAGAAAAAGTACCGTAAGGGAAAGATGAAAGATTAATAAAAAGTAAAAACCAGCAAAGATTAAACCTTGTACCTTTTGCATAATGAATTAACTAGAAATTATCTAACTAAAAGAATTAAAGCTAGGAACCCCGAAACCAAACGAGCTACCTAAAAACAATTTTATGAATTAACCCGTCTATGTAGCAAAATAGTGGGAAGATTTTTAGGTAGAGGTGAAAAGCCTAACGAGCTTGGTGATAGCTGGTTACCCAAAAAATGAATTTTAGTTCAACTTTAAATTTACTTAAAGAACTAAAAAATCTACACGTAAATTTAAATTATAGCCAAAAGAGGGACAGCTCTTTAGGAATGGAAAAAACCTCAAATAGTGAATAAATAACAATACTATATTAACCATTGTAGGCCTAAAAGCAGCCATCAACAAAGAAAGCGTTCAAGCTCAACATAAAAAACTTACTAATCCCAAAAATTTTTTAATTTCCTAAACTATAAATTGGGTGATTCTATAATTTTATAGAAGAAATACTGTTAATATGAGTAACAAGAATTAATTCTCCAAGCACAAGCGTATAACAACCCGGATAACCATTGTTAGTTATTATCAGATTATAGACCATACTTATATATTAACTAGTCTAAAATTTATCTGTTGACCCAACACAGGAGTGCTAAAAGGAAAGATTAAACAAAATAAAAGGAACTCGGCAAACCAGGACCCCGCCTGTTTACCAAAAACATCACCTCTAGCATAACAAGTATTAGAGGCATTGCCTGCCCAGTGACTGTAGTTAAACGGCCGCGGTATCCTGACCGTGCAAAGGTAGCATAATCACTTGTTCCTTAATTAGGGACTTGTATGAACGGCTAAACGAGGGTCCAACTGTCTCTTATTTTTGATCAGTGAAATTGACCTTCCAGTGAAGAGGCTGGAATCCCAAAATAAGACGAGAAGACCCTATGGAGCTTAAATTTGTAAACTTATACATGTATCCTCCATACACCTAATGGGGTAAAAATAAAAGTAATAAGCTTAAGATTTTGGTTGGGGTGACCTCGGAGAACAGAAAATCCTCCGAACGATTATAACATAGACCAACAAGTCAAAGTAAACTAAATTTCCAATTGACCCAAAATAATTTGATCAACGGACCAAGTTACCCTAGGGATAACAGCGCAATCCTATTTAAGAGTCCATATCGACAATAGGGTTTACGACCTCGATGTTGGATCAGGACATCCAAATGGTGCAGAAGCTATTAATGGTTCGTTTGTTCAACGATTAAAGTCCTACGTGATCTGAGTTCAGACCGGAGAAATCCAGGTCGGTTTCTATCTATTTACAATTTCTCCCAGTACGAAAGGATAAGAGAAATAGAGCCACCTTTACAAAAGCGCTCTACACCAAATTTATGAAAAATATCTTAATAAAATTAACATGTAAAATTTCTTACCTAGACCAGGTTATTAGGGTGGCAGAGCCAGGAAATTGCGTAAGACTTAAAACCTTGTTCCCAGAGGTTCAAATCCTCTCCCTAATAATGTACTTCATTAACATCCTAACACTCTTAATCCCTATCTTAATTGCTATGGCCTTCTTAACCTTAGTGGAACGAAAAATCTTAGGGTATATACAACTACGAAAAGGACCAAACATTGTAGGCCCCTACGGAATCCTACAACCCTTCGCCGACGCCATAAAACTCTTTATTAAAGAACCTATGCGACCTCTAACAACATCCATCTCACTATTTATTATTGCACCAACCCTATCTCTCTCGCTAGCCCTAAGTTTATGAATCCCCCTACCTATACCCCACCCCTTAATTAACCTTAACCTAGGAATTTTATTCTTCCTAGCCCTATCTAGCCTCTCAGTATATTCAATTCTATGATCAGGATGAGCCTCAAACTCAAAATATTCATTATTCGGAGCATTACGAGCAGTAGCCCAAACAATCTCCTATGAAGTAACTATAGCTATTATTCTTCTCTCAGTACTACTAATAAGCGGCTCATTCTCACTACAAACACTTATCTCAACCCAAGAACATATATGACTCATTATCCCAGCCTGACCAATAGCTATAATATGATTTATTTCAACACTAGCAGAAACCAATCGAGCTCCATTTGACCTCACTGAAGGAGAGTCAGAACTAGTCTCAGGCTTTAACGTCGAGTATGCTGCAGGCCCATTCGCACTATTCTTTATAGCCGAATATACTAATATTATTTTAATAAACGCATTAACATCAATCATTTTCTTAGGCCCACTTCATAACATAAATTTCCCAGAACTTTACTCAACAAACTTTATAATAGAAACCTTACTCTTATCATCCTTATTTCTATGAATTCGAGCATCATATCCACGATTCCGATACGACCAACTCATACATTTACTGTGAAAAAACTTCTTACCACTCACACTAGCATTATGCATATGACATATCTCTTTACCAATATTTACAGCAAGTATCCCACCATACCTATAGAAATATGTCTGATAAAAGAGTTACTTTGATAGAGTAAATTATAGAGGTTTAAATCCTCTTATTTCTAGAATAATAGGAATTGAACCTAAACTTAAGAATTCAAAGTTCTTCGTGCCACCTATACACCATATCCTATCTAGTAAGGTCAGCTAATTAAGCTATCGGGCCCATACCCCGAAAACGTTGGTTTAAATCCTTCCCGTACTAATAAATCCTATTACCCTAGCCATCATTTATTTTACCATTTTTTCAGGACCCATTATTACAATATCCAGCTCAAACCTTCTACTAATATGAGTAGGCCTAGAACTAAGCCTATTAGCAATTATCCCTCTATTAATTAACAAAAAAAATCCTCGATCAACTGAAGCAGCAACAAAATATTTCGTCACACAAGCAACAGCATCAATAATTATTTTACTAGCAATTATTCTTAATTATAAACAACTAGGGACATGAATATTTCAACAACAAACAAACACACTAATCCTCATAATAACATTAATTTCACTATCAATAAAACTTGGTCTAGCACCATTCCACTACTGACTACCCGAAGTAATCCAAGGAATTGAACTTCACACAGGACTAATTTTACTAACATGACAAAAAGTTGCCCCACTATCTATTCTTTTCCAAATTTACAACCTTATTAACCCAACTATCACTCTAATACTTGCAATTTTATCAATTTTTATTGGAGCATGAGGAGGACTTAACCAAACACAAATGCGAAAAATTATAGCCTACTCATCAATTGCCCATATAGGATGGATACTAGCCATTATCACATTTAACCCAATACTAACACTACTTAACCTAATCATTTATATTCTCCTCACCATCCCAATATTTATTACAATGATACTAAACTCATCTACAACAATAAATTCAATTTCCTTATTATGAAGTAAAACCCCAGCAACACTGATAATAATATCTATTATTTTACTATCCCTAGGAGGCCTTCCTCCTCTTACAGGATTTCTACCAAAATGAATTATTATCACAGAACTACTAAAAAATAACTGTATAATCTTAACAACTATAATAGCTATAATAGCCCTACTAAATTTATTCTTCTACACACGTCTAATCTACTCTACTTCACTTACAATATTCCCAACAAACAATAACTCAAAAATATTATCTCACTTTACAAATCCGAAACAAAACCTTATGTTATCCCTACTAACAACCATAAGCACAATAACCCTTCCCCTATCACCCCAACTAATCATTTAGAAGTTTAGGATATACAGTCCAAGAGCCTTCAAAGCCCTAAGAAAACAAGTAAAAGTTTAACTTCTGCTAAGGACTGTAAGACTTCACCCTACATCTACTGAATGCAAATCAATCGCTTTAATTAAGCTAAGACCTCAACTAGATTGGCAGGAATTAAACCTACGAAACTTTAGTTAACAGCTAAACACCCTAAACTCTGGCTTCAATCTACTTCTCCCGCCTATAAAAAAAGAAGAGGCGGGAGAAGCCTTAGTAGGGGTTCTCCTACTCCTCCGAATTTGCAATTCGACATGAATATCACCTTAAGGCCTGGTAAAAAGAGGACTTAAACCTCTGTATTTAGATTTACAGTCTAATGCTTACTCAGCCATTTTACCTATGTTCGTAAATCGTTGATTATTCTCAACTAACCACAAAGATATTGGAACCCTTTACCTTCTATTCGGTGCCTGAGCAGGAATAGTAGGAACAGCCTTAAGTATTCTAATTCGAGCTGAATTAGGTCAACCAGGTGCACTTTTAGGGGATGACCAAATCTATAACGTAATCGTCACCGCCCACGCATTTGTAATAATTTTCTTCATAGTTATGCCCATAATAATTGGAGGCTTTGGAAACTGACTTGTCCCACTAATAATTGGAGCCCCAGACATAGCATTCCCACGTATAAATAATATAAGTTTTTGGCTTTTACCACCATCATTTGTTCTATTGTTAGCATCCTCTATAGTAGAAGCAGGAGCAGGAACAGGATGAACAGTATATCCACCCTTAGCCGGAAATTTAGCCCATGCCGGAGCATCAGTTGATTTAACCATTTTCTCCCTCCATTTAGCAGGTGTGTCATCTATCTTAGGAGCAATTAACTTTATTACAACTATTATTAACATAAAACCCCCAGCAATAACTCAATATCAAACTCCATTATTCGTCTGATCAGTACTTATTACAGCTGTTCTTCTACTTTTATCCCTTCCAGTTCTAGCCGCAGGAATCACAATACTATTAACAGACCGTAATCTTAATACAACCTTCTTCGACCCTGCAGGAGGGGGTGACCCAATCCTTTACCAACATTTATTCTGATTTTTTGGACACCCAGAAGTTTATATCCTGATTCTCCCAGGATTTGGGATTATTTCGCATGTAGTTACTTACTACTCTGGAAAAAAAGAACCATTTGGATATATAGGAATAGTTTGAGCTATAATATCTATTGGATTTCTAGGATTTATTGTTTGAGCTCATCATATATTTACAGTAGGCCTAGATGTAGACACACGAGCTTATTTTACATCTGCAACTATAATCATTGCTATCCCGACTGGGGTAAAAGTATTTAGCTGACTCGCAACATTGCATGGAGGAAATATTAAATGATCTCCAGCTATACTGTGAGCCCTAGGCTTTATTTTCTTATTTACAGTCGGAGGCCTAACAGGAATCGTTTTATCTAACTCTTCACTCGATATTGTACTCCACGATACATATTATGTAGTAGCCCATTTCCATTATGTATTATCTATAGGAGCAGTATTTGCTATCATAGCCGGGTTTGTTCACTGATTCCCATTATTTTCAGGTTATACCCTAAACGATACATGAGCCAAAGCCCACTTTGCTATTATATTTGTTGGAGTTAATATAACATTTTTCCCTCAACATTTTTTAGGTCTTTCAGGTATACCACGACGATATTCAGACTACCCAGATGCCTATACTACATGAAATACAGTATCATCCATAGGATCTTTCATTTCATTAACAGCTGTTATTGTAATAATTTTCATAATCTGAGAAGCCTTTGCCTCTAAACGTGAAGTCATATCAGTATCCTATTCATCAACAAACCTAGAATGACTACACGGTTGTCCTCCACCCTACCATACATTTGAAGAACCTTCTTATGTTAAAGTAAAATAAGAAAGGAAGGAATCGAACCCCCTAAAATTGGTTTCAAGCCAACTCCATAGCCTCTATGTCTTTCTCAATGAGATATTAGTAAAATTATTACATAACTTTGTCAAAGTTAAATTATAGACTAAAACCTATATATCTTATATGGCTTATCCATTCCAACTAGGCTTACAAGATGCTACATCCCCAATCATAGAAGAATTAATAAACTTTCACGACCACACATTAATAATTGTATTCCTTATTAGTTCTCTAGTACTTTATATTATTTCTCTTATATTAACAACGAAACTTACACACACCAGTACAATAGACGCTCAAGAAGTTGAAACTATCTGAACTATTCTTCCAGCTGTTATTCTTATCTTAATTGCCCTCCCATCATTACGAATCTTATATATAATAGATGAAATTAATAACCCGGTCCTAACAGTAAAAACCATAGGCCACCAATGATACTGAAGTTACGAATATACAGATTACGAAGACTTATGCTTCGATTCATATATAGTCCCAACAAACGATCTTAAACCAGGAGAACTTCGATTATTAGAAGTTGATAACCGAGTAGTCCTACCAATAGAACTTCCAATTCGCATGCTAATCTCATCTGAAGATGTCCTCCACTCATGAGCTGTCCCATCACTAGGACTAAAAACTGATGCAATTCCAGGACGCCTAAACCAAGCAACAGTAACATCAAATCGACCAGGACTCTTCTATGGACAATGCTCAGAAATCTGCGGGTCTAACCACAGTTTTATACCTATTGTTCTTGAAATAGTCCCATTAAAACACTTCGAAAATTGATCAGCTTCAATAATCTAAACTCACTGTGAAGCTTAGAGCGTTAACCTTTTAAGTTAAAGTTAGAGACTTTAAATCTCCACAGTGATATGCCACAACTAGACACATCCACATGATTTATCACCATTATTTCATCAATAGTTACCCTATTCGTTTTATTCCAATTAAAAATTTCCTCACAACTATTCCCACAATCACCATCACCAAAAACACTATCAACACTAAAAACAAAAAATCCTTGAGAATCAAAATGAACGAAAATCTATTTGCCTCTTTCATTACCCCTACAGTAATAGGATTACCAATCGTCGTAACTATTATTATGTTTCCATCAATTCTATTCCCATCATCAGAACGCTTAATCAACAATCGCCTCCACTCATTCCAACATTGACTTATCAAACTTATTATTAAACAAATAATATTAATTCACACACCAAAAGGACGAACATGAGCATTAATAATTGTCTCATTAATTATATTTATTGGATCCACAAATCTATTAGGCTTACTTCCACATACATTTACACCAACTACACAACTATCAATAAATTTAAGTATAGCAATTCCATTATGAGCTGGAGCAGTAATTTTAGGATTCCGACATAAACTTAAAAGTTCACTAGCCCACTTCCTCCCACAAGGAACACCCATTTCACTTATTCCAATACTTATTATTATCGAAACAATTAGCTTATTTATCCAACCAATAGCATTAGCAGTACGATTAACAGCAAACATTACAGCAGGACACCTTCTCATACATTTAATTGGAGGGGCCACCCTAGTCCTCATAAATATCAGTCCACCAACTGCAACAATCACATTTATTATTCTCCTCTTACTTACAATATTAGAATTTGCCGTAGCACTAATTCAAGCTTACGTCTTCACCTTGCTTGTAAGCCTCTACTTACATGATAACACATAATGACCCACCAAACACATGCATATCACATAGTTAATCCAAGTCCATGACCATTAACAGGAGCATTCTCAGCTCTTCTACTAACATCAGGACTAGTAATATGATTTCATTATAACTCTACTACTCTTCTATCTATTGGATTATTAACAAATACTTTAACAATATATCAATGATGACGAGATGTAATCCGTGAAGGAACATATCAAGGACATCACACCCCTATTGTACAAAAAGGACTTCGCTATGGAATAATCTTATTCATCGTTTCCGAAGTATTCTTCTTTGCTGGCTTCTTCTGAGCATTCTATCACTCCAGCCTTGTACCAACACACGACCTGGGAGGATGCTGACCACCTACAGGAATTACACCACTAAACCCTCTAGAAGTCCCACTCCTCAATACATCAGTTCTCTTAGCATCAGGAGTCTCAATCACCTGAGCTCACCATAGCCTAATAGAAGGAAAACGAAACCATATAAATCAAGCCTTACTTATTACTATTATATTAGGACTCTATTTTACCGCTCTTCAAGCCTCAGAATATTTCGAAACATCATTTTCCATTTCAGATGGAATTTACGGATCAACATTCTTCATAGCAACAGGATTTCACGGCCTCCATGTAATTATTGGATCCACCTTCCTTATTGTATGCCTTATACGACAATTTAAATTCCACTTTACATCAAAACACCACTTTGGATTTGAAGCAGCAGCATGATACTGACACTTTGTAGACGTAGTATGACTATTCCTATATGTATCAATTTATTGATGAGGATCCTACTCTCTTAGTATAAACAATATAACTGACTTCCAATCAGTAGATTCTGAGACCACGGAAGAGAGTAATTAATTTACTTATTATTATTATAACCAACAGCCTCTTATCATTAACTTTAGTTCTTATCGCATTCTGACTACCCCAAATGAATTTATATACAGAAAAAGCAAACCCTTACGAATGCGGATTTGACCCCACAAGCTCTGCACGTTTACCTTTTTCCATAAAATTTTTTCTTGTAGCTATTACATTTCTACTGTTTGACCTAGAAATCGCTTTACTATTACCTCTTCCATGAGCAATTCAATTATCCAATACTTCCACAACAACAATCACAGCCTTTATCCTAGTTACCATTCTATCCCTAGGACTATGTTATGAATGAGTACAAAAAGGTCTAGAATGAACAGAATAAATGGTAATTAGTTTAAATAAAATTAATGATTTCGACTCATTAGATTATGGTTATTACCATAATTACCAACATGACATCTGCCTTTCTTAACCTTATACTAGCCTTCATTTTATCACTTTTAGGTACACTAATATTCCGCTCACACCTAATATCAACTTTATTATGTTTAGAAGGCATAATACTATCTTTATTCATTATAATTTCAACAGCAACTCTAAACTCTCACTCCACAATCTCAATACCCATCCCCATCACAATTATAGTATTCGCAGCATGTGAAGCGGCAGTAGGTTTAGCCCTACTAGTAAAAGTCTCAAATACATACGGAACTGACTACGTACAAAACCTTAATCTCCTACAATGCTAAAAATTATTATCCCCTCACTTATACTTCTCCCAACAACCTGATTATCAACTCCCAAAAAAACATGAACTAACGTAACATCTCACAGCTTTCTAGTAAGTCTAATTAGTCTTACCCTCCTATGACAAAATGACGAAAACTACTTAAATTTCTCCTTAATATTCTTCTCAGACCCTCTATCCTCCCCACTAATCATTCTAACCACTTGACTTCTTCCACTAATATTGATTGCCAGCCAAAACCACCTAAAAAAAGAAAAATCTTCTCACCAAAAATTTTATATCTCTATATTAGTAAGCCTACAAATTTTATTGATTATAACCTTCTCATCAACCGAACTAATCATATTTTATATTTTATTTGAAGCTACCTTAATTCCTACACTAATTATTATTACACGATGAGGAAACCAAACAGAACGACTAAATGCAGGAATTTATTTTCTATTCTATACACTAATTGGCTCAATCCCCCTCCTAATTGCTCTTATTTTTATCCAAAACTCTATAGGAACACTGAATCTCACAATCCTATCACTAACAACCCACTCAATCAATTCTTCTTGATCCAATAACATTCTATGATTAGCATGCATAATAGCATTCCTAATTAAAATACCATTATACGGAGTTCATCTGTGACTACCTAAAGCACATGTTGAAGCCCCAATTGCAGGGTCAATAATCCTAGCAGCCATTCTACTAAAACTAGGAGGATACGGAATAATTCGAATCTCAATCATCCTCGACCCTCTAACAAAATTTATAGCTTACCCATTTATCTTATTATCCTTATGAGGAATAATCATAACAAGCTCAATCTGTTTGCGACAAACAGACCTAAAATCATTAATTGCTTACTCCTCAGTAAGCCATATAGCCCTAGTAATTTCATCTATTATAATCCAAACTCCATGAAGCTTTATAGGAGCAACAGTACTAATAATCGCCCACGGCCTAACCTCATCCCTCCTATTCTGCTTAGCGAACTCAAACTATGAACGAATCCACAGCCGAACTATAATCATAGCCCGAGGGTTACAAACAATCTTCCCCCTAATAGCAACACTATGACTAATAGCAAGCTTAGCTAACCTAGCTTTACCACCATCAATTAATCTTATAGGAGAACTATTCATCGCCATATCATTATTTTCTTGATCTAATTTTTCAATTATTCTTATAGGAATCAACATCGTAATTACAGCTATATACTCAATCTACATAATTATTATAACACAACGAGGCAAGCTAACAAATCACATAAATAATTTACAACCCTCACACACTCGAGAATTAACCCTTATAATCCTCCATATTATTCCACTAGTACTCCTCACCATTAACCCAAAACTAATTACAGGCCTAACAATATGTAAATATAGTTTACAAAAAACATTAGACTGTGAATCTAATAACAGGAAATTACTTTCCTTATTTACCAAGAAAGTATGCAAGAACTGCTAACTCATGCCACCATGCTTAAACACATGGCTTTCTTACTTTTATAGGATAAAAGCAATCCATTGGTCTTAGGAACCAAAAATCTTGGTGCAAATCCAAATAAAAGTAATTAACATAATTACATCATCTATTCTCACAATCTTTATTATCCTTTTATCCCCAGTCATAATCTCTATAACTAATTTTATTAAATATATCAACTTTCCATTTTATGCCACCTCATCAATTAAATTTTCATTTTTCCTAAGCCTAGTCCCATTACTCCTATTTATTCACCAAAATACAGAATATATAATCACTAGTTGACACTGAATTACCATTAACACAATCAACATTACCATGAGCTTTAAAATTGACTACTTCTCTATCCTATTCTTATCAGTAGCATTATACGTTACATGATCTATTATACAATTTTCCTCATGATATATACACTCAGACTACCATATTAATCGATTCATTAAATATCTCACAATATTCCTTATTACTATAATTATTTTAACCTCAGCTAATAATTTATTTCAACTATTCATTGGATGAGAAGGAGTAGGAATTATATCTTTCCTACTAATTGGATGATGATACGGACGTGCCGATGCAAACACAGCAGCCCTACAAGCCATCCTCTACAACCGAATTGGAGACGTCGGATTTATTCTAGCTATAACATGATACTGCCTTAACATAAACTCTTGAGAACTACAACAAATTTTACTTACCAATAACAGCAACTCTATCCCACTTCTAGGATTACTAATTGCAGCAACAGGAAAATCAGCCCAATTTGGACTCCACCCATGACTACCCTCAGCCATAGAAGGGCCAACACCAGTATCAGCTCTACTTCACTCAAGCACTATAGTTGTTGCAGGCATCTTCTTACTTATTCGATTTCACCCACTTCTATCAAACAACAACATAATTCTAACAGCAATAATATGTCTTGGAGCCCTAACCACATTATTTACAGCTATCTGCGCACTGACACAAAACGACGTAAAAAAAATTGTAGCCTTCTCTACATCAAGCCAACTAGGCCTAATAATAGTAACACTAGGAATTAACCAACCATACTTAGCTTTTCTCCACATTTGCACACACGCATTCTTCAAAGCTATATTATTCATATGCTCTGGATCAATAATCCATAACCTTAATGATGAACAAGACATTCGAAAAATAGGAGGAGTAATAAAAATTATACCATTCACATCATCTTGTCTAATCATTGGAAGCCTAGCCTTAACAGGAATACCATTTCTAACCGGATTCTATTCCAAAGACTCCATTATTGAATCTATCAATGTAAGTAATACCAACGCCTGAGCCCTTTTAATTACACTTATCGCTACATCAATAACAGCCGTATACAGTATACGAATTATTTACTTCGTAGCAATAACTAAACCCCGATATCCTCCCCTAATTATCATCAACGAAAATGATCCAAACCTTATTAATCCAATTAAACGACTAGCATTAGGCAGCATCCTAGCCGGCTATATAATCTCAAACAGCATTCCTCCAACTAATATTCAAGTCCTTACAATACCATGATATCTAAAACTAATAGCCCTAATAATTTCCATTTTAGGATTCGCCATCGCCCTAGAACTAAATAACCTGACCCTAAAATTTTCTATTAACAAAATTAAACCTTACTCAATATTCTCAACCTCCCTAGGATTCTTCCCATCAATCTTACACCGTACAATTCCACTAAAATCTCTTGACCCTAGCTTCAAAGTATCCCTAGGACTCCTAGACATAATCTGACTAGAAAAATCTATCCCAAAATCCACTTCACTAATCCACACCTTCACATCAAAAATATTAACCAACCAAAAAGGAATAATCAAACTATATTTCCTCTCATTCATAATTACTATTATCCTAGTAATTATCCTTTATATCATTAATCCCGAGTGATTTCAATAATAATAAAAATTCCCGCAAACAAAGACCATCCAGCTACAACTATTATCCAAGTAGCACAACTATATATTGCTGCAACCCCAACACCACCCTCCAATATAATTCCCACATCATCAATTTCATACATTATTCAATCACTTAAACTATCCAAATTAACAAACTCAACCTCATTTAAATAATCAATAAATCACATAAACATCATTTCTATTAAAACCCCAACAACTAAAAAGCTAAAAATTAATCAACTAGAACCCCAAGTCTCAGGGTATTCCTCAGTAGCCATAGCCGTTGTATAACCAAATACAACCAACATCCCACCTAAATAAATTAAAAACACTAACAGACCCAAAAATGAACCTCCAAAACCTAAAATCATTAAACAACCAACAAACCCACTAACAATTAACCCTAACCCTCCATAAATAGGCGAAGGTTTTAACGCCAACCCAAGACAACCACCTAAAAATACTAAACTTAAAATAAAAATATAATTATTCATTATTTCCACACAGCATTTAACTGTGACCAATGACATGAAAAATCACCGTTGTAATTCAACTATAGAAACTTCTAATGACAAACATCCGAAAAACCCACCCGCTATTCAAAATCATCAATCACTCCTTCATCGACCTACCTGCCCCTTCAAACATCTCATCATGATGAAACTTCGGCTCACTACTAGGAATCTGCCTAATAATCCAAATTATTACAGGTCTCTTTCTAGCAATACACTACACATCAGACACAATAACAGCATTTTCATCAGTAACACATATCTGCCGAGATGTAAACTATGGATGACTAATTCGATATCTACACGCAAACGGAGCATCAATATTTTTTATTTGCCTTTTCCTCCACGTAGGACGAGGGATATACTATGGATCCTATACCTTTATAGAAACATGAAACATCGGAGTTATTTTACTATTTACAGTTATAGCCACTGCATTCATAGGCTATGTTCTCCCATGAGGACAAATATCATTCTGAGGAGCAACAGTCATTACAAACTTATTATCAGCAATCCCATACATCGGAACTACACTAGTAGAATGAGTCTGAGGGGGATTCTCAGTAGATAAAGCAACACTAACACGCTTCTTCGCATTTCATTTCATCCTCCCATTCATCATTACAGCTCTAGTATTTGTTCATCTATTATTTCTTCACGAAACAGGTTCTAACAACCCAACAGGCCTAAACTCTGACTCAGACAAAATCCCATTCCACCCCTACTATACAATCAAAGACATCCTAGGAGTAATTATAATAATTACACTCTTAATATCCCTAGTATTATTCTTTCCAGATTTATTAGGAGATCCAGACAATTACACACCAGCTAACCCACTTAACACCCCACCCCACATCAAACCAGAATGGTATTTCCTATTTGCCTACGCCATTCTACGATCTATCCCTAACAAACTAGGAGGGGTTCTAGCCCTAATTCTGTCTATTCTAGTCCTAGCTTTCCTACCATTCCTCCACACATCTAAACAACGAAGCCTAATATTCCGTCCTATTACTCAAACTCTATACTGAATCTTAGTAGCTAATCTCCTTGTACTAACTTGAATTGGAGGCCAACCAGTAGAACACCCATTTATTATTATTGGTCAACTAGCATCAATCAGTTACTTTTCTATTATTCTAATCTTCATACCAATTGCAGGAATAATTGAAGACAATATACTCAAATGAAACCTATGTCCTAATAGTATACATTATTACCTTGGTCTTGTAAACCAAAAATGAAGAAACAGTCTTCTTAGGGCATCAAGAAGAAGGAGAAACCCCTACCATCAACACCCAAAGCTGATATTCTCATTAAACTACTTCTTGACGTACATAAAATTATCTAGTACATTAAAACATTTATGTATAACGTACATTAAATTATTTTCCCCTAGCATATAAGCAAGTATTACTAATTAATGATTTAAGGACATACAAGTATTACTCAATGTTATACCTTCACAACATGAATATTATCTTTACTACATATAGTTAATGTTAACCGGACATATCTGTGTTATCTTACATACACCATTACAGTCATAAACCTTTCTCTTCCATATGACTATCCCCTACCGCATTTTGTCCCTTGTTCTACCATCCTCCGTGAAACCAACAACCCGCCCACCTATGCCCCTCTTCTCGCTCCGGGCCCATTAAACTTGGGGGTAGCTATCCTGAAACTTTATCAGACATCTGGTTCTTACTTCAGGGCCATCAAATGCGTTATCGCCCATACGTTCCCCTTAAATAAGACATCTCGATGGTACGGGTCTAATCAGCCCATGACCAACATAACTGTGGTGTCATGCATTTGGTATTTTTTAATTTTCGGATGCTTTCACTCAACATAGCCGTCAAGGCATGAAAATCAGCCCAAAGTCCAGGCGAACCTTCTAGTTAAGGGTCATTTATCCACATAATAAAAACCTCCTAAGGCAATCTTTTAATGCTTGAATGACATATTATTAAATTACTACAGATTTTATTAACCAAACCCCCCCCACCCCCAAAAAATGCCAAACCCCAAAAGCATTTTTACCTCACCCAATCATAATTTTTACATTCTAGTGGTTCACAAAATATAACTTAATTTTCAGTATTGGACAAATAATTTTATTCACTTGAATTACCTAACAAACTAATTTTTACCAAAACTTTCCTAACGGAAATTTCTA